GAGGGAGTTGCATGCATACAGATTCAAAAACGAATTGATCTGATTCAAGTCACAATCTATATGGGATTCCCAAAGCTATTAATAGAAGGAAGACCCCGAAGAATCGAAGAATTGCAGCTGAATATACAAAAAGAACTTAATTGTGTGAACCGAAAACTCAACATTGCTATTACAAGAATTCCAAACCCTTATGGAAACCCTAATATTCTTGCCGAATTTATAGCCGGACAATTAAAAAATCGAGTCTCATTTCGCAAGGCAATGAAAAAGGCTATTGAATTAACCGAACAAGCAGATACAAAAGGAATTCAAGTACAAATTGCAGGGCGCATTGACGGAAAAGAAATCGCACGTGTTGAATGGATCAGAGAGGGTAGGGTTCCTCTACAAACCATTCGAGCTAAAATTGATTATTGTTCTTATCCAGTCCGAACTATTTATGGGATATTAGGCATCAAAATTTGGATATTTAGAGAAGAAGAATAAGAAAATTTACTGTTCTATCCATTAAAAAAAAAAAAAATAGAATAAAAAACAACAAACTCTTTTCTTTCATTCTTTTTCCCTTAAATCAAAAAAATGAGCAATTCTAATTCTATAGGGTTAAATAAAAGGTTGATTGATAATCTTGTAAAACTTAATTGCTATGCTTAGTGTGCGACTCGTTGGTTTTTTTAGAGGATAGAATTAAAAAAAAAAAAAAAGAAATGGATCGAAGCCTACTATCAACTAATAGCTATAAAACGAATAACCACCTCATCGATTTACATTATCTGGATACAAAAAAATCAGTCAAGATATGATACATTCATTGGACATATCATTGTAGCAACTGAAATTTTTTTTGCATAAACAACAGAAAAACCAATCTGATTGTTGGTATAAAAGTATGCAGATAAATGGAAGGGTGAAAGAAAGAAAAAGAATATCAATGATATACGATTCCAATATATGTAAGGTTTATGTTATGAGTCATCTCATAAAAAAAAAAAGACAATGTAATAAAGCATCAATACAGATTGATCTAATTATAGATCAATCTGTTCATAGAAAAAAAATCAAGAGTCTCGAGTCAATAAAGACTAAGAAGATTGACTCAAGAAAAAATTTCATGGGGGCTTCATTGTCGAATTCAAACCTAACCATTAATTGAGAAGTGATGGGAACGACGGAACCTATGAATACAGAAGATTCTATTGGCAAACGAATTCTAATAATTCATTGGATGGGATGGCGGAACAAACCAGGGCCCAATTCAATTCATTTAGTCTGAAAATTCATGAGCTAACCCTAGAACTGAAATAGATATTGAAAGAGTAAATATTCGCCTGCGAAGTTTTTTGTTAGGTTACTCAATCTTATTCGATATACAATATGAGAAAAGGCAAAACAAAAAAAAAATAAGGATTCGTTAGAAAAAAACGACATTATATTATCTTAGCTATAAATAGAATAGAGGTTTAAGTATATTCAAACAAGATATAGAAATTCCTAATAGATTAGATGAAATTGCAAAAAATCCATAATATGATTAAGTATATTTATTTTGATTAAATTGAAATCGTTTCATTCGCAAGGAGCCGGATGAGAAGAAACTCTCATGTCCGGTTCTGGAGTAGAGATGGAATTAAGAAAGAACCATCAACTATAACCCAAAAAGAACCCGATTTCGTAAACAACATAGAGGAAGAATGAAGGGGATATCTTATCGAGGCAACCATATTTGTTTCGGAAAATATGCTCTTCAGGCACTTGAACCGGCTTGGATCACATCGAGACAAATCGAAGCGGGTCGACGAGCAATGACACGAAACGTACGGCGTGGTGGAAAAATATGGGTACGTATATTTCCCGACAAACCCGTTACGGTAAGACCTACAGAAACACGTATGGGCTCGGGTAAGGGATCTCCCGAATATTGGGTAGCCGTTGTTAAACCAGGTAGAATACTTTATGAAATGGGCGGAGTAGCAGAAAATATAGCCAGAAGGGCTATCTTAATCGCGGCGTCTAAAATGCCTATACGAACTCAATTCATTATTTCGGGATAGGAACGTGTAACAAAAGGCAAGAAGTCTTGGGGATAAAAAACAATTGCAGGTTTCTTTTTTTTTTTTTTACTTCGCCCTTTGCATTAAAAGAAAAGATTCAAAAATGATATGATTCAACCTCAAAGCCATTTAAATGTAGCGGATAACAGCGGGGCTCGAGAATTAATGTGTATTCGAATCATAGGAGCTAGTAATCGCCGATATGCTCATATCGGTGATATTATTGTTGCTGTGATCAAGGAAGCATTACCAAACACACCTCTAGAAAGATCCGAAGTGATCAGAGCTGTAATTGTACGTACTTGTAAAGAACTTAAGCGTGATAACGGTATGATAATACGATATGATGACAATGCTGCAGTTGTCATTGATCAAGAAGGAAATCCAAAGGGAACTCGAGTTTTTGGGGCGATTGCACGAGAATTGAGACAGTTCAATTTCACTAAAATAGTTTCATTAGCTCCTGAGGTATTATAAGAGAATACATAATATAATTATGTTAGTTATATTATACATAGGAATTTGAATGAAATAGATTAATTAATAGATTAGATTGTATCTCACGTATATACCTTCTATATTCTAATATCGAATCTAAAAAAGAGCATGTTGATTATGTCAAAAATGGGAGGCAAAAAGAATTTTAGTTTATCATGGGTAGGGACACTATTGCTGACATAATAACGTCTATACGAAATGCTGACATGAATAGAAAAGGTACGGTTCGCATAGCATCAACTAACATCACTGAAAACATTGTTAAAATACTTTTACGAGAAGGTTTTATTGAAAATGTCAGGAAACATCAGGAAAACAACAAATATTTTTTGGTTTTAACTCTACGACATAGAAGGAATAGAAAAGGAACATATAGAACTATTTTAAATTTAAAACGGATCAGTAAACCAGGTCTACGAATCTATTCTAACTATCAACGAATTCCTAGAATTTTAGGCGGGATGGGGATTGTAATTCTTTCTACTTCTCGAGGTATAATAACAGACCGAGAGGCTCGACTAGAGGGGATCGGTGGAGAAATTTTATGTTATATATGGTAATCTTTCTGATAGTCGAATTGTATCCGAAATTTCCATTTCCTATAAAAGAAAAAAGGGGCGCGTTAGTTGATACTTCTAAGGGTTTTGCCTAAAATACAAGAACAAAGCATTTATTCATGAAGGTTTAATTAATGAATCACTTACTGATGGTATGTTCGGAGTTCATTTCCATAATGAAGATCTAATTCCGATATTTAAAGGATACGACGGAGTAGTATATGTATACTACTGGAATAAAGTCAAAATGGAAATAAGTCGTTATACTTCAACCAGAAAACGTCGAATTTATAGACTCCGTAACAAGGATTCGAAAGGATTAGCAAGGATTCAAAAGATTAGGTGGTTTTTTTCAACTTCAACATTCCCTTCTGGGGATAGAATTCTAGGTTCAAGAAACTTATTTTCTTCCAATAAGTATATTCGGAATTAAGTTAAGGAACAACAACTATGAAAATCAGGGCCTCCGTTCGTAAAATTTGCGAAAAATGTCGACTGATCCGTAGAAGGGGACGAATTATAGTAATTTGTTCCAACCCGAGACATAAACAAAGACAAGGATAATCTTTTTAAAAAGGACTCTCTAACGTAATGGACCCAATGAAAAAAAGGATCCGCTTTGACATGAAATGGATATATCCATATATCTTGGATTTCTATTTATGAGATGATAAAGTATGGCAAAATCTATAGCAAGACCCGGTTCACGTCGAAATGTGCGTATTGCTTCACGTAAGAATACACGTAGAATACCAAAGGGAGTGATTCATGTTCAAGCGAGCTTCAACAATACCATTGTGACTGTTACAGATGTACGGGGTCGGGTAATTTCTTGGTCCTCCGCCGGTACTTGTGGATTCAAAGGTACAAGAAGGGGTACACCATTTGCGGCTCAAACTGCAGCAGGAAATGCTATTCGGACAGTAGCAGATCAAGGTATGCAACGAGCAGAAGTCATGATAAAAGGTCCTGGTCTCGGAAGAGATGCAGCATTACGGGCTATTCGTCGAAGTGGTATATTATTAAGTTTCGTACGTGATGTAACCCCTATGCCACATAATGGATGTAGACCGCCTAAAAAAAGACGTGTGTAGAAAGAAAAAAAATGAAAGAGATTTCAAGAGAAATAAATGATTCAATGATCTGATCAAATAATATTAATATGGTTCGAGAGAAAGTAACAGTGTCTACTCGGACACTGCAGTGGAAGTGTGTTGAATCAAGAGTAGACAGTAGACGTCTTCATTATGGACGCTTTATTCTGTCTCCCCTTATGAAAGGACAAGCTGATACAATAGGTATAGCGATGCGAAGAGCTTTGTTTGCAGAAATAGAAGGAACATGTATCACCCGTGCCAAATTTGAAAGAATACCACACGAATATTCTACCATAGTAGGTATTGAAGAATCAATCCATGAAATTTTAATGAATTTAAAAGAAATTGTATTGAGAAGTAATTTGTATGGAACTTGCAACGCGTCTATTTCTGTCAAGGGGCCTGGATGTGTAACTGCTCAAGACATCATCTTACCACCTTCGGTGGAAATCGTTGATAACACACAGCATATAGCTAACCTAATGGAACCAATTAATTTGCTTATTCAATTAGAAATCGAGAGGAATCGCGGATATCATATCAAAACACCACATAACTTTCAAGACGGAAGTTATCCTATAGATGCTGTATTCATGCCTGCTCGAAATGCGAATTATAGTATTCATTCTTATGGTAATGGAAATGAAAAACAAGAGATACTTTTTCTCGAAATATGGACAAATGGAAGTTTAACTCCTAAAGAAGCACTTCATGAAGCTTCTCGTAATTTAATTGATTTATTTATTCCTTTTCTACATCCGGAAGAAGAAAATTTACATTTTGAAAACAATCAGCAC